TTTCGATGAAACAATACATCAATGAGAAGTTAATTCGATAAGTTTATTTACTTTTTTTCTATTATAAGGAAGAAAGAAGTCAAAATAAAATTCGTCTTTATTGACTGAAAAATCGAAGAAAAAGTCTTTTCGTTTAGAAGGTAGAAAAACCCTGCTACGAAAAAGAATAGGAAAAAAAGAAATAAGACTGGAATCTATACCTGGAATCTATACATTGATTTTTTTTTTCGAAATTTTTTTTGAACCGTATGCATCAAAAGGTGCATGTACGGTTCCTAAGGGATACAGTTTTGCCCTACTCAACCGACTTTATCGAGAAAGATTACTTTTTTTAGGCCAAGAAGTTGATAGCGAGATCTCGAATCAACTTATTGGTCTTATGGTATATCTCAGTATCGAGGATGATACCAAAGATCTGTATTTGTTTATAAACTCTCCTGGTGGATGGGTAATACCTGGAGTAGCTATTTATGATACTATGCAATTTGTGCGACCAGAGGTCCATACAATATGCATGGGATTAGCCGCATCAATGGGATCTTTTATCCTGGTTGGAGGAGAAATTACCAAACGTCTAGCATTCCCTCACGCTCGGCGCCAATGAGTTTTTTATTTGTATTTTCGAAAAAAAAAAAAGAAAACTATGCCTTCGCCGTATGAATATTAAGTAATAATAGCATGGCACTTCGAATTCGATATGAAAAAATTTTGTAGTTTTCTTTTTTTTTTCACAAAATTCCACAAAATTCGATTATGTATCGAGAGAGTAGTATGGGATAAAATGGATTTCCGATTTTCTCTTATCTATCGGAAGTCTAATTTAGCGTCACAAACTTTTTTGTTTTCACACCGAAAGGCTCTTAACAATAATTATGTTCTAAAAAAAGGGGTGCGGAAAAAACAAGATTTCTCTTTTTTTGGTTGGATCAAAAAGAAACTTTGGGATTGCTGAATCAAAGACACAAAAAAATAATCTATTAAAAAAAAATAGAAAGCAACGGAGCCATCATAGTATTTTTGAACTCCCCTGAAAGGAAGGGTGGCAATTTGATCATTTACCCATCTGGGGCTGATAGATTCTATCTTGATCTTTCTTGAATGGAAAGTAAGGATCAATTTGATTGTAGAGCCGTATGCAATGCACAAAAGATGATGCCCGTACGGTTGTTCAATTCTATCTTCTTTTCCTATTACTCTTTATCTTTCTTTTCTGTTCGTTTTATCACACCAGATAGAGAACCCTTCTATCATCAGGGTAATGATCCATCAACCTGCTAGTTCTTTTTATGAGGCGCAAACGGGAGAATTTATCCTGGAAGCGGAAGAACTGCTGAAACTACGCGAAACCCTCACAAGGGTTTATGTACAAAGGACGGGCAAACCCTTATGGGTTGTATCTGAAGACATGGAAAGAGACGTTTTTATGTCAGCAACAGAAGCCAAAGCTTATGGAATTGTTGATCTTGTAGCAGTTGAATGAAAAAAATAGATTTTGTGCAAATCCTTGATTTGAGATTTTATCTCCGAGTTTACTATATCTATTAAATAGAATAAATTCAGAATTATCCGGTTAGGATCAATCTAAACCAGCCCATTATATATATGCTTCAACATGCCAACTATTAAACAACTTATTAGAAATACAAGACAGCCAATTCGAAATGTCACGAAATCCCCCGCTCTTCGGGGATGTCCTCAGCGTCGAGGAACATGTACTAGGGTGTATGTGCGACTCGTTTAGATCATGAGCTGGCACAAAAAAAGCAAGAAAACCGCTTTCCAGTATGAATGATCAGTACCTGTGAATAAGATAGAATGGAAGAAGGAACTCCATTCACTATCTAAAAATCAGAAAATCCATCCTTCTATTGTGTATAAAGTTTATGGTTTCGATTGGTGCAAATCCAATCACCTGAATTTAAGATGAGAAGCAACTCTCCATTGGTAGCAAATAGTTATCCATTAAGCGGAGGAAATCTTATTGAAATTCAAAAAAAAAACATAAAAATAAAGTTCCCACTCGGTCAAGAACGGACTACGAGGGTCAGCTACCCCAGCTAACTTTCATAATTAAATACCGTTACTATATAAGTAGCTCTTATTGTGAAAGACCTGTTACTGGATAATTCATGGGTAGAGCTAAAGAGTGTGGTGTGAACTATACAAGTTACCAATAACATTGATTAAATGAAGTAAAGGCTCCGGTGTATAGAGAAGACCTCACCGTTTAAGAAGTAACCATAGAAACGATGGAATCCACTATTTCTTTATCCATTTCATTTAGATATTTTTTTTATTGTTTTGACACCTAGCAAAAAAAAAATTGTGGTCGGGAAGGTTATAGTAGCCAAAGCCATTGGAATTGTTATTTTATACATTGGAAAAATCCGTTTGGTTATTAATAGACCAAGGCGGGTAAAAGAATAACTGAACGAAAAGAAATCAATTAGTTATTTGTGAAAGTTTTATTTATTCAATGACCAGAATTAAACGCGGATATATAGCTCGAAGACGTAGAACAAAAATTCGTTTATTTGCATCAAGTTTTCGAGGGGCTCATTCAAGACTTACTCGAACAATTACTCAACAGAAAATAAGAGCTTTGGTTTCGGCTCATCGGGATAGGGATAAGCAAAAGAGAAATTTTCGTCGTTTGTGGATCACTCGGATAAACGCAGTAATTCGAGAAAATGGAGTATCCTATAGTTATAGTAAACTAATACATGATCTATACAAGGGACAGTTGCTTCTTAATCGTAAAATACTAGCCCAAATAGCTATATCAAATAGGAATTGTCTTTATATGATTTCCAACGAAATCAGAAAAACAAAAGAAGTAGATTGGAAAGAATACACCGGAAAAATTGAAACGGAGTTCCCCGGAGAATGAACTCCGGGAAGGTGGAGTCGAAATTACTATGATAAAAATGCTAAAGTAGTCAAAATAACTAAACACGTTGAATAAACTTTTTTTTCCGATTCTTTTTTTTTTTTCTTACGACACGATAATCAAATCTGGATTCTCATATTTATCGAACAAACGACCAATCTGCGTTTGAGTTAGGATTGGAATTCTGATTCAAGTGAACAAAGAATAAGCCTATTTCATTCGGGTTCTAAGACTAGTAATTCGAGCGGTTGACTCGGTTCTTTCAAATTGCTTCTCATTATTCAGAAAGGGTAACAAAGATAAAATACGAGCTTGTTTTATAGCAATAGTAATTAATCGTTGTTGTTTCAAGGTTAATCTATTCACTCGTCTAGATAATATTTTTCCTTGTTCACTAATAAATCGACTAATTAAACTCATATTTCTATAATCAATTCGATCCCCCGATTGAATCGGGGGCAAACGCCTACGAAAAGATCGCTTGGATTTAAGAAAAGGTCGCTTGGATTTATCCATGGTTTGTTTTGTTTATTTCTTATCCCGAAAATCCGATTTCTTAATTGTCATTGTAAGCAGAAAGAGGATTTTTTTATTTCTATATGTTCTATTTATATTTCAATATGTTCTATTCTATATAATGTCATTTTTACCCTTTGAAGGATAAGACATACTTGGTTCGGTCTATTTCTTTATTTCCCCATGAATCGTATGTTTGAAACAATAGGAACAGAATTTTCTCAATTCTAATCGATTAGGCGTATTATGCCGATTCTTTTGAGTAATATATCTGGAAATGCCCGTTGATACCTTTTTAAGACCATTTCGGATACAACTGGTACATTCCAAAATCACCGTTACTCGCGCATCTTTCCTCTTGGCCATGAACCTCCTTTGGATTTTTGATTTACTTAACTCTTCTATTTTGATTCGAAACGAAAAAAAGAAAGGAAGGAAAAAATAGAAGTTATTAACTTGAAATCCAATTCTAAAAGATCAAAATCAATAAAGTAATAATAAATCCAAGCAAAGCCATAGTAAATAATAAGTAAGACAATGATTTTGAAACTCTATTTAAACCCAAAGGACGGTATTTCAGTTAAAGATCCTGCATTCTTGCCTGCCCTCGACTCGTATTTTCTGACTCTATTTCATGCCTTTATTCTGAATATTCATTTCATTATTATTATTTAATAATTATTCTAATTAAATTCGAATTTTAACCCGAGTCTAGCAGACGTTGAATCCACTTTGATTCTTTCTCTTTCGTCCCTTATTCTAAAAATAAGAAAAAAAGGGAAAAAAGAGAAAAAAGGGAGGGGATTAGTCACAGATATTTAATTCTATCTCTAATCTTCTTCATTTCTTCCGAAGTCAATAACTAGAATGAAAAAAAAGGGAATGTTAACGCATCCGGGAAAAAACGATTAATCTCTATCAATAGACCTGCTAAAGCCCCGAACCATAGTGTACTTAGTACTGGGGCCACGGAGAGATATGTTTTTAGATCTCGCATTGAAAAACCTCCTTTTTATTTATTGGAATACAGAAAGATAATGCATATATGATCAGATGTATATGTAGTTAAGAACCACTTCGAGTTGTACACAGAATCCCTAATTCAAATTGAAATCTCCAATGATCCATAAGATTTTCATTTTCTTAAAATGAAAACAGAAAAAAATACATCCCTTCTTAGGCTTAGGGAATAGTTCCGAAAACTATTCATTTATTTTTTATAATGGGTTGTATATTTCGTATATATATAGTATAGAATTATTTTCCTTTTCTTATTATTATATGTTAAATGAGACCAAAAAGACGAAATGGGCAGAAAAATTGTTTTCCTCAATGGAGAAAATAGGGATGTGGAAAACAAGACAGGAATTCTATACAATGACACTATAGAATAATTGAAGGGATGTGGCGCAGCTTGGTAGCGCGTTTGTTTTGGGTACAAAATGTCACGGGTTCAAATCCTGTCATCCCTACCTATTACTGCTCAAAGGAGCAGTAACGAGGAATCACTTGAGATCGATTCAAATTGCATTGCACGGAAGCATTCATTTTTAGGAAACTATAGATATAGAATGGATCTATATACAAAATGTAT